CTAATGTCCGTATTCAATCAAATAAATACATTCTGTCAGAATTTAGAAATTATATCTTTAAAATATTTGGTGTTTTATTCTTTGTTACCTGTTTATATTATTTAGGAAGAATACCCCCCCCTTTTTTGAGTAAAAAATTGTTAGAAATGAAAGAAAACTATGAATTTGATAAAAAAGGAAAAAAAAAAGATGTCGAAAAAAATTTGCAAAGGATACGAACGAAACAAACAAGATCCAACAACAAAGATATTTTTCCTTCGATTTTTTTGAAAAAAGAAAAGAATTTGTACAAACTGGATGAGCAGAAAGATAAGTTACAAAAACCTCTTATAAATATTCTTTTCAATTATAAACGATGGAATCGTCCATTTCGATATATAAAAAATAATCAATTTGAAAACATCATAAAAAATGAAGTTTCAGAATTTTTTTTTCATACATATCAACATGATGGAAGAGAAAAAATATATTTTACGTATCCAAAAAATTTATCAACTTTTCAAAAAATGATGGAAACAAAAATAGATATCTTCACAATAAATAAAATTTCCTATAATGATTTATCTAATCATTCGAGCTATAGCAATGAAGAAAAAACAAACAAATTGAGCAATGAATTTATAACTAGAACAAAACTGATAGATAAGGAATTTATTTCTCTCGATATATTCGAAAATAGAATTCGATTATGTAATGATGAAACTAAAAAAAAATATTTAACTAAAATAAAAGATCCTTTCTTAAACGGCCCCTTTCGTGGACGAATCAAAAAAGGTTTTTCAACCTCAATACAAAATGAAAAAACTTACAAAAAAAATAATATTTTGATAAATAAAATTCAAGAAATCTTTATTTATAATAAGATACCTAAAAAGAATAATAGAAATTATCCAAAATTAGAGGAAAATCTAAAAACATTTGATAATAAATTATTAGTAAGTCAATTTATTTTTAATCTAATCAATAAATTTTCAAAAAAATTAGTGTCAAGGTTAAATGATGAAGTACTCAAATTATTTCCAGAACATGAACAAGTAAAAATGAATTCTAATTATGAAGAAGAAAAAAAACTAATAATCAAAATATTATTTGATGCAATTACAACTGATTTGAACAAAAAAACAAAAGTAAATCAAAATAACACTAAGTCTATTAAAATAAACGAAATCTGTAAAAAAGTACCTCGGTGGTCATACAAATTTATGGACGAATTAGAACAACTAAGTGGAAAAGTTGAAGCAGATAATTCTCAAATTCGTTCTAGAAAAGCCAAACGTGTAGTCATTTTGCCAAATAAATCGAAATTTTTTAAGAAATACAATACTTATAAAGATCTTGGAGATACTGAAAACACTGAAAAAACAAACGAATTGGCTTTAAAACGTTATTCCCAACAATCGGATTTTCGGAGAGACATAATCAAAGGATCTATACGTGCTCAAAGACGTAAAACAGTTACTTGGAAATTTTTTCAAAAAAGGGTGCATTCGCCTCTTTTTTTGGATAAAATTGAAAAATCATTATTCTTTTCTTTTGATAGTTTCAAATCAATTAAAATATTTTTTATGTTAAAAATTGGGATTCGAAAAAAGACAGAATTTAAAATTTTAGGTTATCTAGATGAAAAAACAAAAAAAAGTCCGAAAAAAGAGGAGGAACCAAAAAAGGAAAATGAAGAAATAAAACGTATAGAAATAGCAGAAGCCTGGGATAGCATTATATTTGCTCAAGTAATAAGAGGTGTTTTATTAATAACCCAATGCATTTTTAGGAAATATATTAAATTACCTTCATTGATAATAATGAAAAATATGATTCGTATACTATTTTTACAAATTCCAGAATGGTCTGAAGATTATAGGGATTGGAAGAGAGAAATGTATATTAAATGCACATATAACGGCGTTCAATTATCCGAAAGAGAGTTTCCTCAAAAATGGCTAACAGATGGGATTCAGATAAAAATATTATATCCTTTTCGTCTAAAACCTTGGCATAAATCTAAAATACGATGTAATAAAAAGAAAAAAGATTCAATGAAAAAAAAGAACTTTTGTTTTTTAACAGTTTCGGGGATGGAAGTCGAATTGCCGTTTTCTAGTTCCCCGAAAAATCGCTTTTCATTTTACTTTTTCGACCCCATTTTCAAAGAACTAGAAAAAAAAACGAAACAATTTGAATTTTTCATTTTTCTAGTTCGAAAAGTTTTCAGTGAAAAATTCAAACTGTTTCTAAATATCGTAATAGAAAAAGCAAAATGGATCATCAAAAGTATTGTTGAAAGTGTTAAAAAAAGTATAGTATTCCTAACGGAAAAACTAAAACAATTTTTAAAATCTCTGTTTATTTTTCTTAAAAGGAAACCCAAAAAACTAGATGAATTGATCGAAAACAAAAAATATTCACCAATTTTAATTTTTAAGAATAATCCAATGATTTCTGAAGCAACCATTTCAATTCAATCGAAAAAGTCAACAAATTTTTCATTGAAAAAAAAATCTATAAAGGATCTGAATACTAAAAGAAAAGTAGTTATAAAAAAAATCGAAAAACTGAAAAAAAAAGAAAAGAAACGAGGACTTGTAATTTCAGAGACAAATATTCATTCGAACAAAACAATTTATGATAATAAAAGAATAGAATTGAAAAAAAAAAATTTGCAAATATTACAAAGAAGAAATATTAGATTAACTAAAAAATCACATTCTTTTTTTCAATTTTTCATAAAAAAAATATACATAGATATCTTTCTATATATCATTAGTATTCCGAAAATCCATATACAACCTTTTCTTGAATCAAAAAAAAAATTTTTAACTAAATGGATTTATGATAATGAAACAAATGCAGAAAGAGCTTATAAAACAAATCAAAGTATAATTCCCTTTATTTCCAAATTACACAAATATTTTAATCATAAGAATTTGAATTCACATAATTATTTTGATGTCTCCTTTTTGTCCCAAGCATATGTATTTTTCAATTTGTTACAAACCCGAATTATTAACATAAACATATATAAGTTAAGACTTGTTTTTCAATATCATAAAAATTTTTTTTTTGTTAAAAATAAAATAAAGAATTCTTTTTTTGGAGCACAAGGAATAGTTCATTCTAAATTAAAACAAAAGAACCCTAAATTCAATCAATGGACAAATTGGTTAAAGAATCATTATTATCAATATGACTTATCTAACAGTAGATGGTCCAAATTAGTATCACAAAAATGGAGAAATAGAATCACTAAATGTGGTGTAGCTAAAAATAAAAATTTAACCAAATGGGATTCATATGGAAAAAGCCCATTAATTCTTTACAAAGAACACCAAGGAGTCGGATTCAAAAAAAAAATTCGAAAACAATATAGATACGATCTTTTATCCTATAATTTTATGAATTATGCAAATAATAAAGACTCATATATTTATCGATATAGATTCCTCTTTCTATCAAATAAAAACACATTGATTTCTTCTAATAACAATACGTATAAAAAAGACTTATTTGATAGAATAAGTAAGATTTTTATCAATAATTCTATAGTACAAAACGCTACTATTATAGATATGGAAAAAAATCCGAATAGAAAATATTTGGATTGGATGGGAATCCATAGAAAAATACTAAATCGTTCCATATTGAATCCGGAATTTTGGTTCTTTTCCAAATTTGTGATATTTTATAATGCATATAGGAGTAACTCGCAAATTTTACCAATAAAATTACTTTATTTACATTCTAAAGTTTCTAAAGTAAATAAAAATGTTAGTGAAAAGAATATTACTAGAAAGAAAAAAAGAATAGATGTTTTTAGAGCATCGAAAAAAAAGGAATTTATTGAATTGAAGTTAGAGACTATAAAGCGAGCAAAAGGAGAATACCCCGATCGAATAAATCTTGAATTCTCCCAATCAAACCAAGAATATATTGAAAAAAATTCTGTAGGAAGGGGCAGTGAACAAAAGAGTAATGTTATAAAGAAAAAAAAAGTAAAGAACAATATGGAGGCAGAACTTGATTTCTTAGGAAGAAATTTTTTGACTTTCCATTTAAACTGGAAAAATTTATTAGGTCAAAAGATCTTTAACAATGTCAAAGTATATTGTCTCCTGATTAGATTGAAAAATTTAAGAAAAATGACTATAACCTCTATTCAAAGAGGAGAACTAGGTCTAGATATTATGATGATTCAAAATCAGAAGAATTTCACTCTTACAGGCTTAAGGAAAAAAAATAATAAATTTCTAAAAAAAGAATTATTTGTTATCGAACCAGTTCGCTTGTCTATAAAAAATCATAAACAATTTTTGAAGTATAAAACGATGGAGCTTTCATTAATTCATAAGACTAAACGGAAAATTGATAAAAACGACTTAGAAAAAATTCATGTTAATAAGAAAGATTTTGATAAATACATTACAAGAACAAGAGATCAAAAGATAACAGAAAAAAAAGAAAAAGAAAATTTTAAATTACTTGTTCCTGAAAACATTTTATCCGCTAGACGTCGTAGAGAGTTGAGAATTAGAATTTGTTTAAATCCAAATAATAGAAATAGTATGCATAGAAACACAATATTTTATAATGAAAATAAAGTCAAAAATGGTTTTCAAGTTTTGACTAAAAAAAGAAATGAGAAAGATAAAAAAAAACTAATGAATTTACAAATTTTTCTTTGGCCAAAATATCGATTAGAAGATTTAGCTTGTATAAATCGTTATTGGTTTAATACCCATAATGGAAGCCGTTTCAGTATAGTAAGAATACATTTGTATCCGCGTGTTAAAATTTGTTAATCTAATTTTGTCTTCTATTTAATATATGTATCTATATATAGATAGATATATGCTAAATAAATACACACATTTTGGTTTGGTATGGCATTTATTTTAATTCAATGATGTATACATTAGACAAAAAAAGAGAATTCAATTTACAAAATTCTCTTTTTTTATCTAATGTATACAATTTTTTTTGAATCTATCAAACTAGTCTCCTTTATATCTAGTTAAATTGGATTGATTTCATTTCTAAATAAAAAAAAAAATTTTATTTCGGATTTATATCAAATCAAAAAATTCAAAATTAGTGTCATTATAATTACTGATCAATAAAAATATCTATAAAAAAAATCGAGGAAAAGGGAAAACTTTTATTTTTTTATGGTAAAAAATTCATTTATACCTGTTATTTCACAAGAAAAAAAAGGAAAAAAACCGGGATTGGTTGAATTTCAAATATTCCAATTTACCAATAGAATACGAAGACTTACTTCACATTTTGAATTGCACCCAAAAGACTATTCATCCCAAACAGGTTTACGTAAAATTTTGGGAAAACGGCAAAGATTACTGTCTTATTTGTCAAAGAAAGATGGAATACGATATAAAAAATTAGTTAATCAGTTTGATATTCGGCAGTCACAAATTCGTTAAATTGAAGAGTAATTTTCAATTATTCGATTTATGAGATTTTGAATTTTGATGAACTTTTTTTTTTTTAAGCGATTCATAAAAGAATAAATCGAGCAAAAACCTATGAATATCTCAACTATAAGAAAGGACTTCATGATAGTCAATATGGGGCCTCACCATCCATCAATGCACGGTGTTCTTAGACTTATTGTTACTCTAGATGGTGAGGATGTTATTGATTGTGAACCGATATTGGGTTATTTACACAGAGGAATGGAAAAAATCGCGGAAAACCGAACAATTATACAATATCTGCCTTATGTAACACGTTGGGATTATTTAGCTACTATGTTCACAGAAGCAATAACTGTAAATGGACCAGAACAGTTAGGTAATATTCAAGTACCTAAAAGAGCCAGCTATATCCGAGTCATAATGTTGGAGTTAAGCCGTATAGCTTCTCACCTACTATGGCTAGGACCTTTTATGGCAGATATTGGTGCACAAACCCCTTTTTTCTATATTTTCAGAGAAAGAGAATTCATATATGATCTATTTGAAGCTGCGACAGGTATGAGAATGATGCATAATTTTTTTCGTATCGGGGGGGTAGCGACTGATCTACCTTATGGTTGGATAGATAAATGTTATGATTTCTGCGATTATTTTTTAACAAGTATTGCTGAATATCAAAAACTTATTACGCGAAATCCTATTTTTTTAGAACGGGTTGAGGGCGTAGGTGTAGTTGATGTAAAAGAAGTGATTAATTGGGGTTTATCAGGACCGATGCTTCGGGCTTCCGGAATACAATGGGATCTACGTAAAATGGATAATTATGAATGTTACGAAGAATTTAATTGGGAAGTTCAATGGCAAAAAGAAGGAGATTCATTAGCTCGTTATTTAGTTCGAATTGGTGAAATGGTGGAATCCATAAAAATTATTCAACAGGCTTTAGAAGGACTTCCCGGCGGCCCATATGAAAATTTAGAAATCCGCTGCTTTGATAGAGAAAAAGAGCCAGAATGGAATGAGTTTGAGTATCGATTTATTAGTAAAAAATCGTCTCCGAGTTTTGAATTGCCAAAACAAGAACTTTATGTAAGAATTGAAGCCCCCAAGGGAGAATTAGGAATTTTTCTAATAGGGGATCAAAATGGTTTTCCTTGGAGATGGAAAATTCATCCGCCGGGTTTTATCAATTTGCAAATTCTTCCTCAATTAGTTAAAAGAATGAAATTGGCCGATATTATGACAATACTAGGTAGCATAGATATTATTATGGGAGAAGTTGATCGTTGAAATGATAATTGATTTAACAGAAATACAAGATATACATTTTTTTTTCAGATTGGAATTTTTTAAAGAGATATATGGAATTCTTTGGATATTTGTGCCTATTTTTATTTTGATAGTAGGAATTACTATAAGTGTACTAGCAATTGTATGGTTAGAAAGAGAAATATCTGCAGGGATACAACAGCGTATTGGACCTGAATACACCGGTCCTTTTGGAGTTCTTCAAGCTCTAGCAGACGGAACAAAATTACTTTTTAAAGAGAATCTTATTCCATCTAGAGGAGATATTCGTTTATTTAGTTTTGGACCATCTATATCAGTCATATCCATTATATTAAGCTATTCAGTAATTCCTTTTGGCTATAACTTTGTTTTATCTGATCTGAATATTGGTGTTTTTTTATGGATTGCTATTTCGAGTATTGCCCCCATTGGACTTCTTATGTCAGGATATGGGTCAAATAATAAATATTCTTTTTTGGGTGGTCTACGAGCAGCTGCTCAATCAATTAGTTATGAAATACCATTAACTCTATGTGTGTTATCGATATCTCTATGTGTGCTTCGTTGAGACAGAAATTTTTTGATACTATTTGCTATACGCCCCTCCTTTTATTTGTAGTCAAGTACAAAAAGAATATATAAAGAAGAATATGATTTTGGCATTTGGATTGAATAATTGAATCAGATAGTTATATGAGTGCAATAAAACAGCTTTTATTGAATCTAATTTATAGAATACTATATTACTTATAGAGAAAATATGATGATTTCAAATTGCAGTAAAAAAATTGAGTCTAATTTTCTATGTATAAGAATAAGGTTAAAAAATCAATGAAATTCTAGAATTATATTCTATATAGATCGAAGTGGTTGTTTTTCCCAAGATTTGTTTATTAGTAATCCTGTCTTGAAGCGGGCGCAAAAGACCAACCTTTTTAAAATTTTCAATATTATTTGTATGAATTAGTATACATATATTAACAAAATGAAAAGGGATTAATAAAAAAAATGAATGGATGGCTAGAAACACCAAAATACACAAAAGATTAGTAACGTATATTTATTAAAATAAAAAAAAAAAGTCTTTATTTATAATAGAAAGAAAAAGAATACTAAAGGGGACTTGAAGTTGGTAGAAAAAATAAGGCAGTACTCCCCACAATTCCGATCTAGAGTATACTTTCATCCATTGATTGAATAAATAACTATCAGGAACGAAATAATCCTTTAATTTGTTGAAGTCCCCTTTCTTTTGCTTGCATAAAAAGGAATAGGATAAGAGGTCAAAGTGATCTCCTTTTTCTTTTTTGTCTTATATCCTCCATATTTCTGGAGATAGTCATAATTTAAAAAAGGAATATCTAATTCTTTTTCGGAATCGAAAATAATGTGTGAGTTCTTGATTATTTTAAATTAAAAGAGTATTTTATGCAAAAATTAAATTCAGTTATTACTCAACAAATTTAAATTTGATAATTTTTTAAAGGATGAGATCAATTCAGAAGTACCTTTTGTATTTTTCATTTATCTAAATAAATTAAATAAATGTTCAAATGTATTTTTATTTTTTAAATCAATGTATTTATTGAAAATGTTTTTATTAGAACAGACAGAATTCAATGAGTCTAATTCAGAACCGTCCGATAAAATCGAATATTATCTATCTTAGGGATATATCAAGGGATAAAAAATCGGCCCGGTCCTTATATTTTTTTAAGGCTTTAAAGGAGCCGTATGAGATGAAAATCTCATGTACGGTTCTGTAATAGAGATGGTAACAGTAATGTCATCACCGACTAGGATTATCTAACAGTTTAAGTACAGTTGATATAGTTGATGCACAATCCAAATATGGTTTTTTGGGATGGAATTTGTGGCGTCAACCTATGGGTTTCCTCGTTTTTCTAATCTCTTCCCTAGCAGAATGTGAAAGATTACCTTTTGATTTACCGGAAGCGGAAGAAGAACTAATAGCGGGTTATCAAACCGAATATTCCGGTATCAAATTTGGTTTATTTTACGTTGCTTCCTATTTAAACCTATTAGTTTCTTCCTTATTTGTAACAGTTCTTTATTTTGGTGGTTCAAATATCTCTATTCCGTACATCTTCGTTTCTAACTTTTTTGAAATAAATAAAACATACGGAGTTTTTGTAACGATAATTGGTATCTTTATTACACTAGTTAAAACTTATTTATTCATATTCATTTCTATCACAACAAGATGGACTTTGCCTAGGCTAAGAATAGATCAATTATTAAATCTTGGGTGGAAGTTTCTTTTACCTATTTCTCTCGGTAATCTATTATTAACAACGTCGTCTCAACTGTTTTCACTGTAAAAAAAATGTGTACCTTCTATATTCAAAATTAAGAACTTGTTTTCAACAAGAGAAAGAAAAAAAATATTCAGAGCTATTCATGATATGTTCCTTATGGTAACTGAATTCATAAATTATAGTGAACAAATAATCCGAGCTGCTAGGTATATTGGTCAAGGTCTCATGATTACCTTATCTCACGCAAATAGGTTACCCGTAACTATTCAATATCCTTATGAAAAAATAATCTCATCAGAACGTTTTCGCGGTCGAATACATTTTGAATTTGATAAATGCATTGCTTGTGAAGTATGTGTTCGTGTCTGTCCGATAGATCTACCCATTGTTGATTGGAAACTAGAAACTGATATTCGAAAGAAACGGTTGCTTAATTACAGTATTGATTTTGGAATCTGTATATTTTGTGGTAACTGTATTGAGTATTGTCCAACAAATTGTTTATCAATGACCGAAGAATATGAACTTTCAACTTATGATCGCCACGAATTGAATTATAATCTAATTGCTTTGGGTCGTTTACCAGTATCAGTAATAGATGATTATACAATTCGAACAATTCAAATAAAATGATTTTTCAACTTCTTCTAAAAACAAAAATAATAGAATATTTCTCTCTCTCTATATATATATATCAAGATATTCTCTTATTTTGAATAGACTCTTTGGCATAAAGAAAAGAAAGAATGAAATGACATTGATCTTATAACAACTGTACCTAATAGCAATTCACATATCTTATCTTAGGATTTGATGAAATTCTATACACAGAGAATTTTAGTATTTAACAAGTTTTTTCCTGGTCATATCAATAAGGTCATGAAATTTCTATTTATCTCTTATTTTACATATAATGGATTTGTCCGAATCGCTACATGATTTTATTTTAGTCTTTCTTGGATCAGGTCTTATATTAGGAAGTCTAGGAGTAGTATTCTTTACGAATCCGATTTTTTCTGCTTTTTCATTGGGACTAGTTCTTGTTTGTGTATCTTTATTCTATATTTTATCAAACTCCCATTTTGTAGCTGCCTCACAGCTACTTATTTACGTGGGCGCTATAAATGTTTTAATAATATTTGCTGTGATGTTTATGAATGGTTCCGAATATTACCAAAATTTTCGTGTTTGGACCGTTGGGGATGGAATTACTTTGATGGTTTGTACCAGTATCTTTCTTTCACAAATAACTACTATTCTAGATACATCATGGCACGGGATTATTTGGACGACAAGACCCAATCAGATTTTAGAGCAAGATTTGATAAGTACTAGTCAACAAATTGGAATTCATTTATCAACAGATTTTTTTCTTCCATTTGAACTAATTTCAATAATTCTTTTAGTTTCTTTAATAGGTGCAATTTTTGTGGCTCGCCAATAAGAAAGTTTTAGAACTAATAATATAAATCATAATTTGTTAGATTTTATCACATTTCTTTTTTGTTGAATTTTATGTTAACGAAAAAGAATATTTAAGTATAAAATCTTTTTGCGAATACTTGATTTTGTTGTAGCCTTATTATGTTAGGCAATAAAATCCGTTGAATTCATATTCAGATCGAAATGAATAAAAATTGAAAAGGAGTTGGTCAATGATATTCGAGCATGCACTTGTTTTGAGTGCTTATTTATTTTCTATAGGTATCTATGGATTGATCACGAGCCGAAATATGGTTAGAGCCCTTATGTGTCTTGAACTTATACTGAATGCAGTTAATATAAATCTCGTAACCTTTTCTGATTTTTTTGATAGGCGGCAATTAAAAGGAAATATTTTTTCAATTTTTGTTATAGCTATTGCAGCCGCTGAAGCAGCTATCGGACCGGCTATTGTTTCCTCAATATATCGTAATAGAAAATCAACCCGTATCAATCAATCAAATTTGTTGAATAAATAGTATTACTCATAAAAAAAAAGTATAATTTTGAATAGTGTGTACTATATAATCAATTCAAATTAGCATAAATGAGATATCCAGTTTCATCATGTTTGCGAAAACAAAGATAAGAAATCAAAGTATCTTGGTTCTATTCTCTTATTATTAATCTATAAGTCTATTTTTTCTAGCAAAATTCTTATAAATCATTGATTCATCTGGTATCTAATATATATATAATTGGTTTACCCATTTACTAGATTGAAAATGTTGAATTTTTGATGTTCAAGGATTATGATCCAATGTCACATTCAGTCAAGATTTATGATACATGTATAGGATGTACTCAATGTGTCCGAGCCTGCCCAACAGATGTATTAGAAATGATACCTTGGGACGGATGTAAAGCTAAACAAATTGCTTCTGCCCCAAGAACAGAGGACTGTGTTGGTTGTAAGAGGTGTGAATCCGCCTGTCCGACGGATTTCTTAAGTGTTAGAGTTTATTTATGGCATGAAACAACTCGAAGCATGGGTCTAGCTTATTGATACGTTTCAAAAAGAACCGCATACAAGTACTTTTTTTTACTGGCAAAAACCCGGGCTAAAAATAAATTTTCTTTTTTTTTTATCCCGGGTTTTTGTAGTCTAAGTATATCTTATTTTTATCACGAATGATTTTCCTTGGTTAACAACAGTTGTAGTTTTGCCAATAGTCGGAGGTTCTTTAATTGTCTTATTTCCCCATAAAGGAAATAAGACAATTAAATGGTATACTTATTGTATATGTTTCATAGATCTACTTCTAATAACCTATGTATTTTGTTATCATTTCGAATTGGATGATCCACTAATCCAATTGACAGAAAATTATAAATGGATCCGTTTTTTTGACTTTTACTGGAGATTCGGAATAGATGGACTCTCTCTAGGACCCCTTTTATTAACGGGATTTATCACTACGTTAGCTACGTTATCGGCTCAGCCGGTTACTCGAGAATCTAAATTATTCTATTTTCTGATGTTAGCAATGTATAGTGGTCAACTAGGAACATTTTCTTCTCGAGACATTTTACTTTTTTTCATCATGTGGGAATTAGAATTAATTCCCGTTTATCTACTTTTATCTATGTGGGGTGGAAAAAAACGTTTGTATTCAGCTACAAAGTTTATTTTGTACACTGCAGGAAGTTCTGTTTTTTTATTACTGGGAATTCTGGGTATGAGTTTCTATAGTTCTAATCAACCAACATTAAATTTTGAATCATTAACGAATCAATCATATCCCGTGGCACTGGAAATAATCTTCTATATGGGATTTCTTATTGCTTTTGCTGTCAAATCACCAATTATACCTTTACATACATGGTTACCTGATACCCACGGAGAGGCGCATTACAGCACTTGTATGCTTTTAGCCGGAATATTATTAAAAATGGGAGCATATGGGTTGGTTCGAATTAATATGGAATTATTATCTCGCGCTCATTCTATATTTTGTCCCTGGTTAATGCTATTAGGTTCAATTCAAATAATCTATGCAGCTTCAACATCTCTTGGTCAACGCAATGTAAAAAAAAGAATAGCTTATTCCTCGGTATCTCATATGGGTTTCTTAATTTTAGGAATTGGTTCTATAAGCGAGACAGGGCTGAATGGGGCTATTTTACAAATAATATCTCACGGATTTATTGGTGCTGCGCTTTTTTTCTTGGCGGGAACTAGTTATGATAGACTACGTCTTCTTTATCTCGACGAAATGGGTGGAATGGCTATCCCAATGCCAAAAATATTCACGATTTTCACTACCTTATCGATGGCTTCTCTTGCATTACCGGGCATGAGCGGTTTTGTTGCAGAATTGATAGTCTTATTGGGAATAATTACCAATCAAAAATATCTTTTAATCACAAAAATACTCATCACTTTTGTAACCGCAATTGGAATGATATTAACTCCTATTTATTCATTATCTATCTTACGTCAAATGTTCTATGGATACAAGCTTTTTAATACACAAAATTCTTCTTTTTTTGATTCGGGGCCACGAGAATTATTTATTTCAATTTCTATACTTATACCCGTAATAAGTATTGGCATTTATCCAGATTTTATTTTTTCATTTTCGGCTGACAAGGTTGAAGCTATTCTCTCTCATTTTTTATAGATAATTTTCGAGAATAAATGAAAAAGAAAAAATAGAAAAAAATCCGATGCACAATAAAAAAAAAATGGATTTCTTTTTGTATTTTATTAATTACATAAAAATGTATTTGAATTCGAATTGAATATGTTTGTTTTTTGTGAGAACCCCTTGAATCAATATTACATTACTTGATTCAATGGGGTCTTAATCATTTTATTGAGAGTTTTTTTATTATTCTATAAAATGTTCCCAATCCAATATTTGTGAAATTCTTTTTTTAATTTAATTAGATGTAAATGAACCATAACTATGTAGTCCTATTCCTAAAAGATTTATCCCTAAATAACATATCCAAATTATAAGAAAGCCCATGGAGGCCACTATTGAAGAATTTATATATTCCAATTTTTTATTTTTTCTAGTATGTAAATAAATCGCGAAAATAGTCCAAGTAATAAAAGCCCAAGTTTCCTTTGGATCCCAATTCCAATATGATCCCCATGCCTCATTAGCCCATACTGCTCCTGATATATTACCCATTGTTAAAAAAATAAAACCTAAACTAATAGTACGGTAACCCCAACGATCCAATTGTTGAATAAATTGATATCTATAATAATTTATATAAGACGAATAAGACAGAAAAGGAGTTTTTTGTAAAAGATTATTTTTATCATTCATATTCATGTATTTTATTTCAGCAAGAGAAAAGGATTCTTGAAAAAAAACGAAAGTCTTGCTTTTACCAATAATTTGTATCAGTTCTTGAAAAGTAATGACTAAAATAGCCACTGATAATAATGATCCACATAAAAGAGTTGTATAACCCAATATCATCATACTTACGTGCATCATTAACCAATGGGACTGTAAAGCAGGCACTAATATTAAGGATTCATGCATTTCGGTTAAAAGACCCGAAGTAGCAAAGCCTTGGGTAAAAAGAATACTTGGTGTTATTATTGTATTGAAATAGTAGTTTTTTTTTTTTTTGAAGCAAAGAACCATATACAAGATAGAAAAAGTCCATGAAAGAAATGTTAATGATTCATATAAATTACTAAATGGTAAATGGCCCGAAAAAATCCAACGAGTAACTAACAATCCTGTGATACAAAAAAAAGTTATTATCATCCCTTTTTTGAACGAATTATATAATCCTATTATTTCATTGCCTAATAATAAGGTTATCAAATGAATTGAAATTAAAAGAGATACGACCGAAAACGATATATGAGTTAATATATGCTCTAAAGTGGAAAATACTATAACCATATTGAATGAAAAAATATAAATACTAGGAATAGAAATAAGAATTCATTATAGGACCTATTTTTTAGAAGATAAGATGTCATGCCGCTACTCGGACTCGAACCGAGATGCTCTAGCACTGCTTCCTAAGAGCAGCGTGTCTACCAATTTCACCATAGCGGCTTACTCGAAAGCATAATAACAAAATTTGAGTCAATTGTCGAGATTCAAAGAATCAATTCAAATACAATATTTGTTTACTAAACATGAAATAAAATCATTTTAAAGAATTCTATGAGAATCTAGTATATATATAATGTAAATATCCTAAATTCATAAATGAATATTCTATTAGATATCCATTTTATATTCATATTTTTTGATTTCAAAAAGATTCGTTGAATCAAGTTAATTGAAATGAGTCTAACGTTTGTATTTGTTACAGAAAAAGCTTTTTGAATTCCCCGTAAAAATAGATTGGGCTAATGAAAAAGCTTTTAATGCTGTAAAATATCCCTTCTTTTTCCATAAAGTCTTCCGAATAATTTTTTTTGAAAAAGACGTGCGCTTTTTTGGAACTGCCATAGAATTAGTATAGTTTTTGATTGTTATATAATTTTATGTGAAAGACATTTTTCTGTAAATTCAAATAAGTTTCTCTCTAATTAGACATATATTTTATAGAATTTAATTTCCATTTTTTTAGTATTTGAAATTTTTTTTACTATTTGAAATATTGAATAGTATAATATTAGAATACTTTTTATAATTAGAAAGTTTTCCAAACATCGCTATTTCTTATTGTAATATAAACTTAATTAGTTAAGTTCAATTTAATGAACTAAACTAATGTTAAAAAAATATTGTCCAAAGATTCAGAATAATTAAAAATTGATTCTTCTATTTTATTAAATTCTATGTTTTTTTTTATTAACCGAATCCATTCCTTTCCTTTACATTACAAAAAAGATAAAAACCTAAGAAACAAAATTCATTAGAATCATAATTTTTTTCTTTATTGTATGGAATATACACATCAATATTCATGGATCATACCTTTTATTCCATTCCCAGTTCCGATGTTAATAGGAGTGGGACTTCTACTTTTTCCGACGGCAACAAAAAAGATTCGCCGTATTTGGGCTTTTCCAAGTATCTTATTGTTAACTATAGTTATGATTTTTTCGCTTGATTTGTCTATTCATCAAATCAAGAATAGTTCGATTTTTCAATATGTATGGTCTTGGACCATAAATAATGATATTTCTTTAGAGTTTGGGTACTTGATCGATTCACTTACTTCTATTATGTCAATATTAATTACTACGGTTGGCATTCTCGTTCTTATTTATAGTGATAATTATATGTCTCATGATCAAGGATATTTGAGATTTTTTGCTTATCTGACTCTTTTTAATATTTCAATGTTGGGGTTAGTTACTAGTTCGAATTTGATACAAATTTATTTTTTTTGGGAATTAATTGGAATGTGTTCTTATTTATTAATAGGTTTTTGGTTTACTCGCCCTATTGCAGCAAATGCTTGTCAAAAAGCATTTGTAACTAATCGTGTAGGGGATTTTGGTTTATTATTGGGAATTTTAGGTATTTATTGGATAACGGGGAGTTTGGAATTTCGCCATTTGTTTCAAATTATAAATAATTTGATTTCAAAAAATGAAATAAATCTTTTTTTTGTTACTCTGTTTGCCTTCTTGCTATTTTGTGGCTCAATTGCCAAATCGGCCCAATTTCCTCTTCATGTATGGCTACCCGATGCTATGGAGGGGCCTACTCCAATTTCCGCCCTTATACATGCTGCTACTATGGTAGCTGCGGGAATTTTTCTTGTGGCGCGACTTCTTCCTCTTTTCGTAGTTCTACCCGAAATAATGAACGCAATAGCTTTTATAGGTATAATAACAGTAATATTAGGAGCTACTTTAGCTATTGCTCAAAAAGATATTAAGAAAAATTTGGCCTATTCTACAATGTCTCAATTGGGTTATATGATGTTAGCTCTGGGTATGGGATCTTATCGAGGTGCTTTATTTCATTTGATTACTCATGCTTATTCAAAAGCATTGTTGTTTTTAGGATCTGGATCCATTATTCATTCAATGGAAGCTCTTGTCGGATATTCTCCAGCTAAAAGTCAAAATATGGTTTTTATGGGCGGTTTAACAAAACATGTACCAATTACAAAAACTTTTTTTTTAGTGGGTACACTCTCTCTTTGCGGTATTCCACCCTTTGCTTGTTTTTGGTCTAAGGATGAGATTCTTAATGATAGTAGGTTGTATTCACCAATTTTTGCAATAATAGCTTGTTCTGCAGCAGGATTAACTGCATTTTATATGTTTCGGATTTATTTACTTGTTTTTGAAGGATATTTAAACGTTCATTTTTTGAATTTCAATGGAAAAAAAAATAGTTCATTCTATTCAATATCTTTATGGGGGAACAAACAAGTAAAACTGAAAATAAAAAACGAAAATTTTTTCTTAGTTTTACTCAGAATCAAAAAGAATGAAATGACTTCTTTTTTTATCCGGAAGAGATATTTACATCGCGTTAATAAAAATATCAAAAATATCACACATCTTGTTTTTGATATTATCGATTTTGGCACTAAAAAAACTGCTTGTTTATATCCTAATGAATCTAACAATACTATGCGATTTTCTATGCTTGTTTTAGTGCTCTTTACTTTATTTGTTGGGGCCATAGGAATCTCTTTCAGCCAAGAAGGAATCGATTTGGATATATTATCAAAATTGTTAATTCCGTTTATAGACCTTTTACATAAAGATTCACAAAATTTTGTGAATTATTATGAATTTTTCACAAACGCAACTTTTTCTGTGGTTATAACTTTTTCGGGAATATTTATAGCGTCTTTTTTTTACAAATCGGTTTATTCCTATTTAAAAAATTTGAATTTATTAAATTTTTTTGAAAAAAGTTTTCTAAAAAAAAATGTTTCCGATAATTTTCAAAATATCATATATGATTGGTCGTATAATCATGGTTATATAGATGTTTTTTATGAAATATCTTTAATTTCCAGTATAAGAAGATTAGTGAAATTCAATTCTTTTTTTGATAAAAAAAGAATTGATGGAATTACGAATGGAATAGGTATTACAAGTTTTTTTCTGGGAGA